TTTTTCACAAAAACGAAAGTTCCATATATAATTCGGATATCAGAAAAGATTACCATATATAGCATAAAATTTCTCCACCGATTCCTTCTAGTCGAGCTTCTCTGTCTGTCATTATACCCCGAGAAGTAGAAAGAATTACAATCCCTATTCCGCCTAAAATTCTTGGAATTCGTTGATAGTTAGAATAGATTCGTAGACCGGGTCGACTGATCTGTTTTAAATTTAAAACAGTTTTATTTGGTTCTTTCCTTTTCCTTCTATGTCGTAGGGTTAAAACCAAAAAAAAATTGTTACTTTCCTGATGTTTCCTCATGTTTTCAATAAAACCTTCTCGTAAAAGGATTTTAAGAATGTTTTCAGTGATGTTAGTATATGGTATTCGAACTGTTCGTTTTTTATTCATGTCAGCATTTCGTATAGAAGTTAGTATGTTAGCAATAGTGTCTTTACTCATAAAAAACTAAGATTATTATTGTCCCCGAATTTTGATATAATCAACATGCTATTTTTTTTGCTGAATTCTTATTATTAAATATTTATGAAATATTAAAGGCATATACGTGATCCACAGACAATCTTCTAAAAAATCTACTACTACTAAATTAATCAATTTCATTCAAATACTATAATCTCTATTATGGTCTCATCTTATAATACTTCCGGTGCTAACGAAACTATTTTAGTGAAATTTAATTGTCTTAATTCCCGGGCGATTGCGCCAAAAATTCGAGTTCCTTTTGGATTTCCTTCTTGATCAATAACAACCGCAGCATTGTCATCATATCGTATTATTAGACCATTGTTGCGTTTGAGTTCTTTACAAGTCCGTACAATTACGGCTCTGATCACTTCTGATCTTTCTAGTGGTGTATTTGGTATTGCTTCCTTGATTACAGCAACAACAATGTCACCAATCTTAGCATACCGTCGATTACTAGCTCCTATGATTCGAATACACATCAATTTTCTGGCTCCGCTGTTATCCGCTACATTCAAGTGGGTTTGAGGTTGAATCATATCATTTTTATCTGTTTTTCAATGCAAAGGCAAAGATAAGGGCTAAAAAAAAAAAAAGAAATATTGTTTATTCAAAACAAAAAAAGAACCCTGCAATTGGTTTTTTTCATCCGAAACCCTCTTTCTTTTGGTTCTACATTCTTATCCTGAAATAATGAATTGAGTTCGTATAGGCATTTTGGATGTCGCTATTGAAATAGCCTTTCTGGCTATATTTTCTGGTACTCCGCTCATTTCATAAAGTATTTTACCTGGTTTAACGACAGCTACCCAATATTCGGGAGACCCTTTTCCTGAACCCATACGTGTTTCTGTAGGTCTTACTGTAACCGGTTTGTCTGGAAATATACGTACCCATATTTTTCCGCCGCGGCGTGCGTTTCGTGTCATTGCTCGTCGCCCTGCTTCTAGTTGTCTAGATGTGATCCAAGCAGGCTCAAGCGCTTGAAGGGCATATCTACCGAAGCAAATACGATTACCTCGATAAGATATTCCTTTCATTCTTCCTCTATGGTGTTTGCGGAATCGAGTTCTTTTGGGGTTATAGTTGATGGTTATTTATTACTTCCATCTCTACTACAGAACTGGACATGAGATTTTCTTCTCATCCAGCTCCTCACGAACGAAAGATTATAATATATATGTATTTAATAAATAATATAATATATTGTATAATATATAATATATTGAAATATTGAAATTGAAACAATATATTGAATCATGAGAGTCAGGGTCTTTGATAATTTATTAGAAATTGATATATCTTTTTGAGATATAACTAAACATATATTCAATTCATATTTATAAAATATAAAAGATTTTATTATAAGTTTAAAGGTTATAACGAATCTTTAGTTTGTTTTGCCTTTTATTATCATATTGAATGGACTACAATTTTGAAATCCAAAAAATAAAGATTTTCGCGGGCGAATATTTACTATATTTAATATTCAGTTTATCGGATTAGTTCATGGCATGACTTTTATTTTAGGATTACTTTTATTTTAGGATTAATTCATGACATGACTTTTCAGAATAAATGAATTGGTTCCTAGTTCATTCCGCCATCCTACCCAATGAACCATTAGGATTCGTTTTCAATAGAATCTTATGCAATCACAGGTTCTGTCGTTCCCATCGCTTCGCGTTTAATGGTTAGGTCTGGATTCTACAATGGAGCCCCTAATGAAATAATGAAATTTATTCTTGAGTCAATACTCTCAATCTTTATTGACTCAGAGCTCTTGATTTTTTTTCTATAAGAATGAGTTTGTTTAATTAAGGATCAATTATTATTAATGCTTTATTACATTTCCCTTTATGAGATGAATCATCGACCTTACATATTGGAATTCTATATCATATATTTTTCTTTTTTTTTTTTCTTTCTCTCACCCTTCCATTTATCTATATACTTTACTTTATATTGTTTCGCAACTCATAATCAAATTGTTTTTTCTTTTTTTTCCAAAAAAAGATTTCA